TATGAAATTATTAAAAGTATTGGATTAATTAAAAAATCTATATATATAAATATTAATGAGTGATTAGTTATTTAAAAATTTATATTTATATTAAAAATAAAAAATATGAAATTATTAAAAGTATTGGATTAATTAAAAAATCTATATATATAAATATTAATGAGTGATTAGTTATTTAAAAATTTATATTTATATTAAAAATAAGAAATATGAAATTATTAAAAGTATTGGATTAATTAAAAAATCTATGTATATAAATATTAATGAGTGATTAGTTATTTAAAAATTTATATTTATATTAAAAATAAAAAATATGAAATTATTAAAAGTATTGGATTAATTAAAAAATCTATATATATAAATATTAATGAGTGATTAGTTATTTAAAAATTTATATTTATATTAAAAATAATAATTTAATTTAAATAATTTTAATTTTTTATAATAAATAAAATTTATAAAATAAAGAAATTTAAATTTAGTAATTTTAAAATAATTAATAAATTTTAGTGCCAGCAATTGCGGTTAAACTAATAATTAATTAAATATTTTAATTTTTTAATTATTTAAGGAAAATTTAAAATATTTAATTAATTTAAGTTTTATTGGGTAAAATTTTAAAATTTATTTAAAATTATATATAAAAATTTTTTAATGAAGTTAATTAAATAAAAATATAAACTAGAATTAGATACTCTATTATTTTTATAAAATTATTAAAAATAAAGTACTAAAAGATTTAAAATTTAAAACTTAAAGAATTATGGCAGTATTTTTATCAATTTAGAGGAACCTGTTAATTAATTGATATTCCACGATTAATTTTACTTAATTTATTAAATTTATATATCATTGTTATAAAAATTTTTTTTAGAAATAAAAATTTAAAAATTTTGAAAAAAAAATATATCAAATCAAGATATAGTAAATAATTAAGAATTTTATGGGTTATAATTAAAAATATTATTGGATTTAAATTTGAAATAATTTAATAAAATTAGATTTAAAAGTAATTTAATTAATTTAATTTAGATGATTAAAGTTTAAAATTATGTACATATTGCCCGTCACTTTCATTTTAAATTGAAATAAGTCGTAACATAGTAAAGATACTGGAAAGTGTTTTTAGAAAGATCAAATTTAAACTTTATAGTAAAGTAATTCATTTACATTGAAAATTTTATGTGCAAATCATATAAATTTGAAATTTAAAATTTAATAATAAAATAATAATTATTTAAAATTTTTAATAAAATTTATAATAAGTAAAATAATATTAATACAAATTTATTTTAGTAAAATGTAAAAAGAAAAAATATTTTTATTGACAGTTTAATAGTAATGTAAAAGAAAATATTAAAAATTAAATTACTTATAAAATAAATAAATTTTGTATTTTGTGTATCAAAGATTATTTAAAAAAAATTTTATAGAAAAAATTTTTTAGAAAATTAAAGAGTTAATAAAGTTATTATATTAGTTATTGTAAAATAAATATTAAAAATAATTTATTGGAAATGAAATTTTAAGCGATTTAATTATTATCTAATTTTTTAAGAAATAAATTTAATTTATTTATTTTATAATAGAAATTATAGTAAAATTAAAAATTTAATTTTTTTTAATTTAATAATATTAAATGGGATAAGCTATTTAATAAACTTATAAATAATAAAAAAATATTAAAATTTATAAAAATAAAATTATTTATTAAATTTATTTTATTATAAAAAATTTTAAATTAAAAAAAAAAATTTTAATTTATAAAATTATTAATTAAATTTATTAAAATATTAATTTAAATTAATTAAATTAATTATTTATAATAATATTAGTATATAAAAATAAAAGTATTAATATTTTACTTATGAAAAATTAAATTTTAGAATTCGGCAAAAATTTATATTCGCTTGTTTAACAAAAACATGTCTTTTTGATTAATAATTTAAAGTCTAATCTGCCCCCTGAAGTTAAATTTAAAGGGCTGCAGTATTTTAACTGTACAAAGGTAGCATAATAAATAGGTTTTTAATTGGAATCTAGAATGAATGATTGGACGAAATATAGTCTTTTTTAATTTAAAAATTTATAAAATTTTATTTTTTAGTAAAAAAACTAAAATAAATTTAAAAGACGAGAAGACCCTATAAATCTTAATAATTAATAATTTATTTAAAAGATTATATTAAAAATTAATTAAATAATTTGATTATTTTATTGGGGTGATAAAAAAATTAAAAAACTTTTTTAAAATAAAAATTTAGATAAAAAATTTTTAAAAATTTGAATTATTAAGAATTTTAATAATAAAAAGAAAAGATACTTTAGGGATAACAGCGTAATTTTAATTTTAAGTTCTTATTAAAATTAAAGATTGCGACCTCGATGTTGGATTAAAATTAATTTTAAATGTAAAAGTTTAAATATTAAGTCTGTTCGACTTTTAAAATTTTACATGATCTGAGTTCAAACCGGTGTAAGCCAGGTTGGTTTCTATCTTTAATAAAAATAAATTTTTTAGTACGAAAGGAATATAAATTTAAAATAGATTTTTTTAGAATAAGAATAAAAATAAAATAATATTTATGAAAATTATTTTGACAGAAAAATGTGTTAAATTTAGAATTTAATTATATGTATTTTTATACATAAATAATAAATTAATTTAAAAGAAAGTTTTAGTTCATTAATTATTATTTTATTTTTATTCGTTATAGTTTTAGTAAGATTAGCATTTTTTACTCTTTTAGAACGAAAAATTTTAGGTTATATTCAATTACGTAAAGGTCCTATAAAGGTTGGGTTTATAGGTATTGTTCAACCATTTAGAGATGGGATTAAATTATTTAATAAAGAATTAGTATTTTTATTTAAATCTAATTATTTAATATTTTTTATTATACCTATTTTAGTTTTATTTATTAGTTTATTAAATTGAGTATTAATGCCTTATTTATTAATTATATTTAATTTTAATTTAAGGTTTTTATTTTTATTAAGTTGTTTAAGAGTTGGGGTTTATTTTGTTATTGTAATGGGTTGGGCTTCGAATTCTAATTATGCTATACTTGGAGGTTTACGGGGTATAGCTCAAACAATTTCTTATGAAGTAAGATTAGCTTTAATTTTGTTATCTTTGATAATTTTAATCGGAGGATTTAATTTTTTAGAATTAGAAGTTTTTCAAAAAAATATTTGATTTATATTTTTAATATTTCCTTTAGTATTATGTATATTTTCTTCTATATTGGCCGAATTAAATCGAGCTCCGTTTGATTTTATTGAAGGAGAAAGAGAATTAGTTTCTGGATTTAATGTAGAGTATAGAAGAGGGGGATTTGCTTTAATTTTTTTAGGGGAATATTCAAGAATTTTATTTATAAGAATATTAATAGTAATTTTTTATATGGGAGCTGATTTATTAACTTTTATATTTTTTATTAAATTAATAGTATTAGGATTTAGATTTGTTTGAGTTCGAGGTACACTACCTCGTTATCGTTATGATAAATTGATAGATTTGGCTTGAAAGTCTTATCTACCTATTTCTTTAAATTATTTAATGGTATTTTTTAGATTATATATTTGTTTATGTAATAATTTAAGTTTAAATTATTAGATAATAATTATCTTTCTTAAGTTTTCAAAACAAATGCTATTTCAAAGCTTAATAATTAAAAATTAAATTAATGAATCATAAATTTTGTTAATTATGGGGTTAACAAAAAAATATAAAAAATAGGAAAAAGTAAAAATTTGTGTAATAATAATGTAGGGGGGATCAATTGGACAACTTCCGAGTCAAGTTAAAATAATAAAATTAAATACAAAAGCAAAAAATAAAAACTTATTTAGGGGATAAAATTGGGTGCCCTTTAAATTTTTAAAAAAAGTAAAGGGTAAAATTAATAAAATTATAATAGAGAGACCCAGGGCAATTACCCCTCCTAGTTTGTTAGGAATTGATCGAAGAATAGCATAAGCAAAAAGAAAATATCACTCAGGTTGAATGTGAATGGGAGTGACCATGGGATTAGCAGGAATAAAATTATCGGGGTCTCTTAAAAGAAATGGATATTTTATTATTAATAATATTAATATAATTAATATTAATAAAAATCCCATTAAATCCTTAAAAGTAAAATAAGGATGAAAGGGAATTTTATCAATATTGAAAGAAATATTTAATGGATTTCTTGAACCTGTTTCATGAAGAAATATAATATGAATTATTGAGAGAGTTAAAATAATAAACGGTAAAATAAAATGAAATATAAAAAATCGATTTAAAGTTGCATTTCTTACTGAAAATCCCCCCCAAATTCACTGTACAAAATCATTTCCGATATAAGGAATAGCAGAAAGTAAATTAGTGATAACTGTAGCTCCTCAAAAAGATATTTGTCCTCAAGGGAGAACATATCCTATAAAAGCTGTTATTATGCATAATAAAAAAATTACTGTTCCTGTAATTCAAGTTGGTAAAAATAAAAATGATTCATAATAAATTCCGCGTCCCACATGTAAGTAAATAATAATAAAGAAAAAAGAAGCTCCATTCATATGAATTGAACGAATAAATCAACCATAATTTACATTTCGATAAATATAATTTACTCTTTCAAAAGCTAATTCAATATTAGGAGCATAATTTATTACTAAAAATAATCCAGTAATGATTTGAATTATTAAACTAAATCCTATTAAAGATCCCATATTTCATATAAATGAAATATTTCTGGGTGTGGGGAGGTTAATTAAAGTTCTATTTATAATTCTTAAGATAGGGTGGTTAGATTTAAGGGGAAGAAAGTTTTTATTTTTCATTAAAATTTAATTCGTATGGGTCCCGAAAAAAAATTTCTAATTTTGATAGAGGTAATTAAAGTGAAAAGAAGAAATAATATTAAAATTAAAGTTAATCATAACTCATTATTATTAAATAAATTAGTTAGATGAATAGTATTTTCAAAGTTTTTGTAAAAAATAAAATTATTTATATTTCTGAGATTTATTATTTCTAAATTTAAAAAATTAAATTTAAGATTAGAAAAAATTAAAATTATAATATTTACAAAAATAAAAATAAATATTTTAATTTTATTAAAATAAAAAATTTTATTGGGGGTTAATCTAGAAATATAAATAAATAGAATTAATAATCCTCCGACGAAAATTAAAAATATTAAGTAAGTTAATCAAAAAGAAAAATTTATTAATCCAATTATTAAAGATATTAAAAAAGTTTGGATAATTATTATTAAAGTAATAATAAAGGGGTGAGATAAAAATAAAATAAAAAAATTTATAAAAATAATTAAATGAAATATTAATAATATAATATTTGAAAATAAACAGAGAGTAGTTTATATAAAATAATAATTTTGGAGATTATAGATAGACATTTGTTTTTCTTTGAATTTTAAAAGAAAGATAATCTTATTATTGATGTACAAAATCAAAGTTTTTTTTAAACTATTAAAATGAAGATTTTTAGATTTAAGAATTTAATTGTTTTGAATTTTTTGTTAAGAAATATAATGTTTTCTTTAAATCGAAAACATTTATTAATTATTTTGTTGAGATTAGAATTAATTATATTAAACATATTTTTATTAATCTTTAATTTTATAATATTTATGGGTGGATCTTATTTTTTAATGATATTTATAATTTTATCAGTTTGTGAGGGGGTTTTAGGTTTATCGGTTTTAGTTTATTTAGTTCGTATTTATGGAAATGATTTAATTAAAATTTATAGTTTTATTTAAATAAAAAAATGATAAGATTAATTTTAGCGGTTTTTTTTACTTTGTGTTTATGTTTTTTTAAAAATTTATACTGAATAAGTCAAATAATAATTTATTTGTTGGTATTTATATTTATAATATATTATCCCACAAGATTTTATTGTAGAAATTTAAGTTATATATTCGGAGTTGATTTAATTTCATATTTTCTTATTTTTTTAAGAATTTGAATTAGAGGTTTAATAATTCTAGCTAGAATAAAGTTAATAAATTTTAAGATTTCAGAGTTTTTTTTTTTATTTAATATTTTAATTTTATTATTTTTATTAATTTGTACATTTAGAAGATTAAATTTATTTTTATTTTATTTATTTTTTGAGGGTTCGTTAATTCCCGTATTATTTTTAATTATGGGTTGGGGGGGTCAACCAGAACGAATTCAAGCAGGTCTTTATTTATTATTTTATACATTATTTGTTTCTTTACCCATGTTATTAGGAATTTTTTATTTAGATTTTAAATATTATAGTTTAATAATTTATTTAATAAAATTTGGAAGATTAAATTTTAGAGTTATATATTTAGTTATGATATTATCTTTTTTAGTAAAAATTCCTATATTTTTTGTTCATCTTTGGCTTCCCAAAGCACATGTTGAAGCTCCGGTTAGAGGTTCAATAATTTTAGCAGGAATTATATTAAAATTAGGGGGTTATGGAATTATGCGAGTATTAATTTTTATAGAAAATTTAAATATAAAATTTAATTATTATTTAATTAGAGTGAGTTTATTGGGAGCTTTGTATGTTAGATTAATATGTTTTTTTCAGATTGATTTAAAATCTCTAATTGCTTATTCTTCAGTAGTTCATATAGGAATAATACTTGGTGGATTATTAACTTTGACTAATTGAGGATTTAGGGGGGGATTAATTATAATAATTGGACATGGGTTATGTTCTTCTGGCTTATTTTGTTTAGTAAATTTAAATTATGAACGATTAAATAGACGAAATTTATTTATTAATAAGGGGTTATTAAATTTGATGCCTTCCCTTTCTTTATGATGATTTATATTTTTATCTTCTAATATAGCAGCTCCTCCGTCATTAAATTTATTAGGTGAAATTTGTTTATTAATTAGATTATTATCGTGGTCAATTATTTTAATGGGGTTATTAGCTTTTTTATCTTTTTTTTCTGCAGGTTATAGGTTGTATTTATTTTCATTTATGCAACATGGAAAATTTATTAATCAAATAAATAATTTTTATTCGGGTGAATGTCGAGAGTATTTATTATTATTATTACATTGAGTTCCGTTAAATATGTTAATTTTAAAAATAGATTTTTTTTATTAATTAGGTTGAATTTAAATAGTTTAAAAAAAATTTTAATTTGTGGAATTAAGGATGTAAAAAATTTACTTTAAGTTATTTTACAAAAAAATTTTTATAAAATTTTTAGGGGTTTATTATTACAATTGAGATTAAGATTATATATTTTAAGGGGTTTATTATTTAAAAAAAAATTAGTGATTTTTTTAGAATATAATTTTTATACTTTAAATTCTTCTGAATTAGTGATAGTTTTTTTAATTGATTGAATATCTATGATTTTTATTAGAATTGTTTTAATAATTTCAAGAGTAGTGGTTTTATACAGGAGAAGATATATGTCGGAAGATATAAATAAAAATCGATTTCTTTTGTTAGTAATTTTTTTTATTTTATCAATAAGATTAATAATTATTAGTCCTAATATAGTTAGAATTTTATTGGGGTGAGACGGTTTAGGATTAATTTCTTATTGTTTAGTTATTTATTATCAAAATGTTAAATCTTATAATGCAGGAATATTGACTGTGATATCTAATCGAATTGGAGATATTGCTATTTTATTAGTAATTTCTTGAATATTAAATTATGGGGGTTGAAATTTTATTTTTTATTTAGAATTAATAAAAAGAGATGCATATATAGTTTTAGTTGGAAGATTAGTTATCTTAGCGGGAATAACAAAAAGAGCCCAAATTCCGTTTAGTTCTTGATTACCGGCAGCTATAGCTGCACCTACTCCTGTATCTGCGTTAGTTCATTCTTCTACTTTAGTAACGGCTGGGGTTTATTTGTTAATTCGATTTAGAGAATTTTTAGGGGGGAGAGTTTTATTTATTTTATTAATAATTTTAAGAACATTAACTATATTTATATCGGGTTTGGGGGCTTGTTTAGAAATAGATCTAAAAAAGGTTATTGCTCTTTCTACTTTAAGTCAGTTAGGTTTAATAATAATAATTTTAAGTTTGGGTTATAGAGTTTTAGCTTTTTTTCACTTATTAACACATGCTTTTTTTAAAAGTTTATTGTTTTTATGTGCAGGAGTTTTAATTCACAGATTTTGTGATACTCAAGATATTCGAGTTATGGGTAGAGTCTCTAAATATATGCCTATTGTAGGTGGATTTTTTAATTTTTCTAATTTAGCTTTGTGTGGTGTTCCCTTTTTAGCTGGATTTTATTCTAAGGATTTAATTTTAGAAATAATATCGTTAAGAGAAGTAAATTTATTAATTTATGTTTTAGGATATTTATCAACTGGTTTGACAGTCAGGTATACATTTCGTTTATTATACTGAAGTTTTATTAATGAATTTAATTTTAATAGAATAGTGAGATTTCATTCTGATAGGATTATAAATAAGGGGATGTATTTATTATTCTTTTTTAGATTAGTTGGAGGTTCTTTTTTAAGTTGACTAATTTTTTCTTCAATAAATTTTATTTATTTACCTGTTTACATAAAATATATAATTATTTTTGTTACTTCGGGAGGGATTATTTTAGGAGCATTAAGAAGAATTATGCATAAATTTAGGGGGAGATTAGTAAACAAAAAAATATTTTTTTTTGCGGGAAGTATGTGATTTATACCCCATATTTCATGTAATAGGGTAAATTTTTATATTTTTACTTTAGGGCATGGGATAAAAAAAAATTTAGATTTCGGTTGATTGGAAGATAGTTTAGTTTTTAATTTAAAAAAAACTTTAAGGGGAATAATATGACAAATTCAAAAAATAAGTTTAAATAATTTAAAAATATATTTAATAATTTTTACTGGTTGAATTGGTTTAATTTTAATAATAATAGTATTATTTTAAATTTAAATAACTTATATAGAGTGTAACATTGAAGATGTTAAAGAGATTGATTTAATCTTTAAATAATATAAAAAATAATTGATATTTATGGTTACTATGAAAAAGTAAGGTTTTAGTTAAACTATTTATAAAGAAATATTAATGATAAGTTTCACTATTAATTAAATTAGAAGTTTAATATTTATATATTTCAATTTAATTAGATAAAATTATCAATTTTATTATTAACAGTAATATACCTCTTTTTGGTTTTAATTAAAAAATAAGGAATAATTTTATATTCAATGATTAAGTCGAAATTAATTGCTACAAGCTTCTTATTTTAAGATAAATAGATTTCCTATTTTTTTTGACTGCAAATCAAATATTTTAATTAAATTATAATCCTATTTAATGAAATTATAATTTAATTTGATCATTTTAGTATATTTTGAATTCATTCTAAGTAAAGACCAAAAATTAAAATAAAAATAAAAGTGGTTCTAATTATAAATCAATTAAATGTATTGTAAAGTTTAATTATTGAAATTATAGGGATAATTAAAGTAATTTCAATATCAAAAATTAAAAAAATAATTAAAATTAAAAAAAAATGTAATGAAAAATTTATACGGGGGGTTGATTGGGAGTCAAATCCGCATTCAAATGCAGAAAGTTTCTCCTGATCATTAAAGGATTTTTTTGAAATTAAAAGAGATAAAAATATTATTAGAGAAGCGAGAATTAATGATAAAATTATAGGTAATCTAAGAAGTTTAATTTATTTATATCAAAAATATTGAACTGATTAATTGGAAGTTAATTTTACTAAATATAATATATAAATTTAAGATCTTCATCAGTATATTACTGTATAAAGGAATAATCAAACTACATCGACAAAGTGTCAATATCAAGCAGCAGCTTCTAATCCAAAGTGATGGTTTCTAGAGAATGAATTTTTTAAATGACGGAGAAGACAAATAAATAAAAAAGTAGTTCCAACGATTACGTGAAATCCATGGAATCCTGTGGCTAAAAAAAATGAAGTACCGTAGATACTATCTGCAATTGTGAATGAGGCTTCCATATATTCGTATATTTGAAGAGCTGTAAAATAAATTCCTAAAATTACTGTTAAAGTAAGTCTATTAGTAGTTTGAGTGTAATTATTTTCTAAAATTCTTATGTGAGCTCAAGTAACTGTAATTCCTGAAGTTAACAGAATAATTGTATTTAAAAGTGGAATTTGAAATGGATTAAATGGGTAAATTGCAGTGGGGGGTCAATTTCTTCCAATTAAGATTCTGGGGGTTAAGTTATTGTGAAAAAAGGCTCAAAAAAATGCAATAAAAAAAAAAATTTCTGAGACAATAAATAGAATTATTCCCCAGCGAAGTCCTAAAGTAACTTTTAGAGTATGATAGCCTTGATAAGTTCCTTCTCGGGAAATATCTCGTCATCATTGATATATTGTTAATAGGGTAATAATCAGACCTAATGAACATAAGATTAAGTTAAAATTATAAAATCAATAAATTAAACCTGCTATTAAAGTGAGTGTTCTTAAAGCTCCTGTTAAAGGTCAAGGTCTATAATTTACAAGATGAAAGGGATGGTTAGCGTGATTTTTTGACATTAAATTACTTCTCTAGAATAAAGGGTTCTTAAAACAGTAAATACATAAGCTTGAATTATAGAAACAGCTGTTTCTAAAATTAAAAGTAATACTATTACTAATGATAAAATAAAAATTATAAAAAATGGTACATTTAAATTTATTCTTCTAAGAAGTGTAATTAATAAATGTCCAGCAATTATATTTGCTATTAGTCGAACAGCTAGGGTTCCTGGTCGAATTAAATTACTAATAGATTCAATTAAAACTATAAATGACATTAATATTCTAGGTGTACCTTGAGGTACTAGATGGGTAAATATATGATTTGTGTTATTAATTCAACCAAATAATATAAATGTTAATCAGAGAGGAAGGGCTAGAGAGAGGGCAATTGATATATGTCTAGTTCCAGTAAAAATGTAGGGGAATAACCCTAAAAAATTATTAATTAAAATAAAAATAAAAATAGAGATTAAAATTAATGTGCTTCTAAAGTATGATTTTTTTCTAATTAAATTTTTAAATTCTTTATGAAGAGTAAAAATAATTTGAAATAAAATAAAATTATATCGATTAGGCGTTAATCAAAATATGAGAGGAAGAATTAAAAGACCTAAAATTAAAGAAATTCAATTTAAGGGTAGATTGAAAATTTTAGTAAATGGGTCAAAAATTGTGAATAAATTTGGTATCATTTTTATTATATATTAAGTTTTTATTATAAGAATTTATTTTTATGGGATGATTATAAAATCTCAGAATTAAAAATAATCTAAAAATTAAATTTGTGATAATAAATAATATTATTCAATTAAGAGGTATTATTTGAGGGATAAAAGAATATTATTCATATAATAATTTAAATTTGACATTTTTATGTTATTTTTTAACTAATTCTTTATGAAATTTAAAAGATTGAAATTTTCACTAGAAGTAAATAATTTTACTATTGACGGTTTAAGAGACCATTACTTAAATTTAGTTATCTAATGAGTAATATTATTGTATTAATAAAAGTTTTTAATTCAATAAATAAAATAGTTAGAATTAATAGATTCTAGAGTGATGGGTATAAATCTATGATTTGTTCCACAAATTTCGGAGCATTGACCGAAGAATAATCCTGGTCGGTTAATTAAGAAATTGGCTTGATTAAGTCGACCGGGAATAGCGTCTGCTTTTACACATAGAGAGGGAATTGTTCATGAATGAATAACGTCTGTAGCAGAAATTAAAATACGAATTTGTGTTTTTATGGGTAGGACTACTCGGTTATCTACTTCTAGAAGACGAAAATTATTAATATTTAAATTATTGGAGGGAATTATAAATGAATCAAAATTAATTTTTTTAAAGTCTGAGTATTCATAAGATCAATATCATTGATGTCCTGTAGTTTTAATTGTAATTACAGGTTTATTGTTTTCATCTAATAAGTAGAGGAGTTTAAGAGAGGGAAGAGCAATAAAAATTAAAATAATTCTTGGGAGAATAGTTCAAATTAATTCAATTATTTGTTCTTCTATTAAAAATAGATTAATAAATTTATTGATAAATAAATTAGTTATTAAATATGTGATAAAAATAATAATTAATAAAAGAATTAATAAAGTAAAGTCATGGAAAAAAATTATTTGTTCTATAATAGGAGAAGATCTATTTTGAAAATTTAATATGGATCAAGTTGCCATTTCTAAAAAAAGAGTATCTTTATAAATGGGGTTTAAATCCAGTGCATTATTTCTGCCATATTAGAATTAATTTTTAGAAATTAGGGGTATTTCATTAAATGAATGTTCTGAGGGAGGGGTGTTTTGAATTCATTCAATGTTAGAGTTAATTTGATTATTAAATATAATAAATCGAGGGTTAATAAATCTTTCTCAAAAAATAATTAAAATTAAAATTAAACTAATTAAAGAAATACTTGATCCGAAAGATGAAATTACATTTCATGATAAAAATCTATCTGGATAATCAGAGTATCGGCGAGGTATTCCCGCTAATCCTAAAAAATGTTGAGGGAAAAATGTTAAATTTACCCCAATAAATATTAAAATAAATTGAATTTTTAATCATTTAGGGTTTAAATTTAAACCAGTGAATAGGGGATATCAATGAATAAATCCACCAATAATAGCAAATACAGCTCCTATTGATAAAACATAATGAAAATGAGCTACTACATAGTATGTATCGTGAAGACTAATATCAATAGAGGAATTAGCTAAAATAATTCCCGTTAATCCGCCTATAGTAAATAAAAAAATAAATCCCAGTCTTCATAATAATCTAGGGTTAAAATTAATAGAATTTCCGTGAAGAGTAGCTAATCACCTAAAAATTTTAATTCCTGTGGGAATTGCAATAATTATGGTAGCAGATGTAAAATAAGCTCGGGTATCAACATCCATACCTACAGTAAATATATGATGAGCTCAAACAATAAAACCTAATAAACCAATTGTTATTATAGCATAAATTATTCCTAAAAATCCAAAAGTTTCCTTTTTGCCTCTTTCTTGGGCAATAATTTGAGAGATTATACCAAATCCTGGTAAAATAAGAATATAAACTTCGGGGTGACCAAAAAATCAAAATAAGTGTTGATAAAGAATGGGATCTCCCCCTCCTGAGGGGTCAAAAAATGAAGTATTTAGATTTCGATCAGTAAGAAGTATAGTAATAGCTCCCGCTAACACAGGTAAAGATAAAAGAAGAAGAAGAGCTGTGATAGCTACTGATCAAACAAATAGGGGTATACGGTCTAAAAAAATTAAGGGAGAACGTATATTAATAGTTGTAGAGATAAAATTAATGGCTCCTAAAATTGAGGAAATTCCAGCTAAATGAAGAGAGAAAATAGAAATATCAACGGATCTACCTGCATGAGCAATATTAGCAGATAAGGGTGGATAAACTGTTCATCCGGTTCCTGTTCCTCTTTCCACGATTGATCTAATTAAAAGAAAATTTAATGAGGGGGGCAGAAGTCAAAATCTTATATTATTTATTCGGGGGAAAGCTATATCAGGAGCTCCGATTATTAGAGGAACTAATCAATTTCCGAATCCTCCAATTATAATGGGTATTACTATAAAAAAAATTATAATAAATGCATGAGCTGTTACTAAAACATTATAGATTTGATCATTTATAATTAAAGATTGGGGGGTAGATAATTCTGTACGAATAATTATTCTAAGAGAAGTTCCCACTATACCCGATCATAATCCAAAAATAAAATAAATTGTTCCAATATCTTTATGGTTTGTAGAAAATAATCATTGTTTAATAAATAAAATGGCTGAATTAGAGGCGATAAATTGTAAATTTATTTATAAGAAAAATCTTTTTTATTAAGTTTTATATTCTATAAGTGATTTTAAATTGCAAATTTAAAGGAATAATTTAATTATTATTAAAACTTATATATATCTTATATATTGATAATTTTGAAGATTATTAGTTTAAATTTAACTTAAAATTTTATAAAAAAGAGAAAATTAAAATTAATCCAAAAATGGAAAAATAATTTAATTTTAAAAGAATATTGTTAGAAAAATTAAAATTTGAAAATGAAGAATATTTTATTTCGAAAAAATTTAAGATTATAAATGAATAAAATATTCGAACGTAAAAAAATAAATTAATTAAAGATCTAAAAATTAAAATTATAGTTAAAAAATTAAAATTTAAAAAAATTAAATTATTAATTAAAAGTCATTTGGGGAGAAATCCTAAAAAGGGGGGTAAACCCCCCAGTCTTAGAAATCTTAAAAATATAAAAAAATTTAGATTTAAATTTGATTTTAAAAAAAAAAATTGATTTATATGATTAAGATTTATTAATTGAAAATTAACTATTAAAATAAAATTTAAAATTCTGTATAAAGTAAAATAAATAGTTCAAAGATTTAAATTAATTAATAAAGAAGAAATTATTCATCTAATATGTCTGATAGATGAATAGGAGAGAATTAATTTTAAAGAAGTTTGATTTAAGCCTATAATTCTTCCAATAATAGCTCTAAAGATAATAAAAATATAAGATAATTTATTATTTAAACAATAAGATAATGTAATTATGGGAATAATTTTTTGTCATGTTCTTAAGATCAAACATGAATTTCAATTGATTCCTTTTATAACTTTGGGAAATCAAAAGTGAAACGGAGCAGCTCCTATTTTTAAAAATAAAGCTAAATTTATAATTTTTAAAATTAAAGAGTTAATAAAGATATTAAAAATAAATCATTTATTAAAAGAAATAAGTAGTATAGATCTAAAAATAAAATTTACAGATCCTAATGATTGAGTAATAAAGTATTTTATTATACTTTCTGTGTTTAAATTATTATTTAAATTTATTATGAGAGGAATAAAAGCAATTAGATTGATTTCCATGCCTATTCATAAATTAAAAAAAGAAATTGATGAGATTGAAAATAAAGTTCTTATGAATATAATTAATAAAAATAATAGTTTGGATATATTTAAGTTAAAAATTTTAAAAAAAAAGATTAAAACTTTTATTAATGAGGTATGAACTCATTAGCTTATTTAGCTTATTTTTAAAATAAGAAAGAAAAAATATATAATAATGTAAGAAGCATATAAATTTTTGAAATTTAATGATACAGTTTAATTCTGTGGTATATAAAATATAGGTAAAAAAATTTACTTAATTTATTCTATCAAAATAACCCTTTAGTCAGGCACTATATT